GGCCAAAACTCCGGAAATTAGAAATGCCAAAATAGGAATAACACTTGATATTATTAGAAATGCCCAGAAAATATCATATTCGTGAAGCAGAAACATAGAAGCACTCCTATTAATGTGGAATATACCGAATTAGTTGATTCAAATTGGAATTCTCAATTCATCCATAACTACATTAGTCGAAACAACAATTTTGATCAAACCACATAGTTTCGTTTGTTTACTTGTTGTGGGTCATGTATCGTCTCAAGATTCATCCAATGGAATCCCACTTACACTTACTTCGATTCTATTTAGATATGGTGTAGACATATAATGCTATTATACAAATCAAACTCTCTCCTACCTTGCCTCGGGTTTTCTATCAAACAAAAAAAGGAATTAAGGAATTTTTTTGAAAGAATATTTTAAATAATATGAATTGAAAGTGAAATAATATTCAAACAATATTATTCAAATAAGATTAAACATAAAGAATTTCAATATTCTATTAATATAATAGAGCCAAAGAGGAGGTCTGGCCCATTTTTTCTCTCTCTCTCTTTTTTTTTTTCTTAGTGATTTAGAATATAGTCAGTAGTCAGATGTAATAGAATTTCTAGGATTTCCATCTCGGGATTTATGGTATATTCTACGTGGCTGTGTTGGTGTATTCTTTTCATTAAGATCCGGATAGAGGATTATTGTTTCTATTGATTTGATACGGATACGAAAACGGAATGCATCGACCGATTCGATTCTCTCTCCCTGTCCCAGATTTATACTTAATTGATTTGATTCAATCCATTGAATTGTGAAGAACCCTTCCATATAAAAACTCGTGGGTTCCTATACCCAAATTAGGAAACTTTGGACCTGTACTACCCCGGCCCCGGCTTTACCCCCGAGTTAGAAGTCTTGAAAGAATCATTTCAGACCCATTTCTAGGACTAAAGATCGTGATTTGGAATGACTCGAAATACTTATTTATTTAATGTAATAATAACACCTAGCAGGACCAACCAACGAGTTAGGTTTCGTGACAACAAAAAACGTTTCTTTTGAAGCAAACCTACAAAATGGGGCATAGTTTAATGGTAGAGTCGGCTGAATCGTAAATGATTTACAGAAGATACTTCGAATGGAATCATGCGTTGTCGAACGATTCGATAGACAAAATCTCCCCATCCCAAAACCAACTCATAGAACATAGAAATAGAAGAGGGTGCGTTGATACATTTAGGACCAATTCATTGTCTCTAAAACAATGAATTGGGATTGTTGTTCTGCCAAAAGGCGATACGTCGGGGGATTCCTAACTCATCCAAGTTCAAATGGGCCCTAATCTTTTTAGATAAAGTCTGCATTGGTAGAATTGGAATGATGAACAAATTGGATTGGGTAAATTGGAATAAAAAAAAAGAAGTTATAAGTTTAAGTATTGTACAGAAAAATGACGACTTGCTTTGCTAAGCCGGTTATACAAAGAAAAGCCTATTGTACAATGAAACTTACCAAAGAGCTTCGTTTTTGAAACTCTGGCTTTTCTACAAATACAAGAACAAGAATAGGTTCTAGATAATGTGACTTACTATTAGATTGAATTTGGATTTGATTTGGTTGGGTCAGGTTGGAGTTTTTCTTGAGCCAGGCTCATGTTATGATTTTGACTTCATAAATTGACTTGGGTATACCAAAGCAAAGGTGTATCACTAAATCTTGGATCATGGACAAATAAAAGAGGAAAAAGGCCGTATGTCATTCACAGACGAAGATTAATGAAGAAGAATGGGTTTGTTTATCCGAGATTTGAAAATACCGATCCGATTGGATCCATTGGAATAAATTATTGTTTTCAAGCCCCGAGGGATCTCCGTGATCCTGTGGGAATGATTCCATTTCTATGGAACAATCAACCGGCCGGTCACACGCACTAATTAGGAAAATGAATACAAAAATGTATAGGGCTATACGGACTCGAACCGTAGACCTTCTCGGTAAAACAGATCAAACTTATTATTATCGAAATGATTCGAACTGTTTCAAAGACCCAACATGCGTTTTTTTTTGCATTGGGCTCTTTCATTAACTGATAAAAAGATCGGCTAGTCTACCATATTTTTTCTTGACAGGAAGATAACGAGATGGCTCCATGTGCTCGGATTCATTATTTGAATTCTGATCCGGGAGCAATACCAAAGTGTTTCAAAGAAGGGTTACCCTGACGTAGGTCTGCCTCCGGCCTAGATCAACCTAAGTTAAATGGAGTCTCTATCAATCCGCCCCAAGAGTCAAATATGATACTTCATACACCTTAAAGTTCATAGGACGAAAAGAGGTTATTTTGAGGTCCTTATCCTCATTATGCCTAGCATTGAAGGGCCTGGGTATTCACCTTATCAATGATCAAACCAATGATGGGTTCTATTTGGTACCTGAATTGGCACCTGAATCGGACCGAACAAAATATTTGTCAGGCTATTGTTCTCTTGTTCCCTCGAATCCATGGAGTAAGACATCGATT